CTATACATTATTTTTTTGTTTTTTAATAATGTATTGTTATGTTTTGGATTGGTTGAGCATGTGCTCCCTTCGACTTTAGCCTGGTTTAGGGGTTTGACAGGAAAATAATGAGGTTGTTAGGAGTAAGGGGGGTAGGGGGGTTTGACGAAAATCTAACGGGGGGGAGATCTTAATATATCTTGGGATAAATAAATAAGTGTTATGCACCTGATATATTTTAATGTGGTTATTTATTTAATGTCTATTTAACATTCAACTTTATGTACATGAAATAATACATTATGTTCTACCCTGGCGTACTTTTTAGAAGGTGTCTCACATGTAAAATGAAAGGAAACCCAAAAAAAAATACCAAATGCCTATAAATTAATGCTCGGCTTGGTGGGTAACGAGTTTAATGTACTATACCATTAATCAGATGCCAGATATAATTCAAGTTGTGGGGATTTTATAGACGTGGGAACCTGAAATAGGAACCAAATGCCAGTAATAGTTCATTTTATGCTACTCTACAATTACTGTCCTTGATTATCAATAAACGTATTCACTTGACTTATACTGGTTGGTGGTTTCTTACTACATTTGAATGTTTTTTAATTTTAATGTTGATTTAAACATGAGAATATGGGGATAATAATTTACAGCTGGATCAAGGACTTTCTTTCCGTGTCTAGGAGTTCATGTTGGTTTCTAATTTAATGTATTATGCATGTCTTGGTTTATGTACTAAACATGAATGTTTTTTAGTTCGTTATGTTTATTTATAAATTTTTGTAAATTGGATAATATTTTACATATTATTAGTTTTTACATTTTTTATTGGTTATATTACAGTACATTCAGCATTTACATTAGATTATGTGAGTTTTCATGTGATGTACTAGTAAATATATGTATGTAATATAATACATAATATGTAATATAATACATACAGGTATAGTAGTGGACCATAATGTATGTTTCAGAGGGTGGTCTAGTTTATGATCTCAGCTTTGGGAGTTGAGGATGGAAGTTAAAATCTTTCCTCTCTGATTTCTAGCGCTAGGAAGAATTTTAATCTTCAATCTTCGGATTACAAAACCGATGCTTTGGCTATTAAGCTACTAGGGCTTATCAGTTTATTACTTTGTTTTCTAGTCAGCCGACTAATGGGTTTAGCACCAGAAATAGAGAAAAATAAAGTACTGATGCTACTTGGCCGATGATAATGTATGGATGTTCTACTGGTATTCCTCCGATTCATGTTAGCACTAGTATATCTGCTACTAAAATTCAGAATAGTAGCTGGGAGGCAGGTCGGAATGTAAGTCCTCGTTGTTTTGAGGTGTGAAGAATTGGTACTACTATTAGAACTAGAATAGAGGATAACAAGGCTAATACCCCGCCGAGTTTGTTAGGAATTGATCGTAGGATGGCGTAGGCAAATAGAAAATATCATTCTGGCTTGATGTGTGGTGGAGTAACTATTGGGTTTGCAGGGGTAAAGTTGTCTGGATCACCAAGCAGGTTGGGGTAGAATAGGGCAAGTATTGTTAGAGCGGTGAGCATGATAATGAATCCTAGTAGGTCTTTGTAGGAGAAATATGGGTGGAATGGGATTTTGTCTGCGTCGGAGTTTAATCCTACTGGGTTGTTTGATCCTGTTTCATGGAGGAATAGGAGGTGAAGCATTGTGGCCCCGGCGACTACAAATGGAAATAGGAAGTGGAATGCGAAGAATCGGGTCAATGTGGCGTTGTCGACTGAAAAGCCCCCTCAGATTCATTGGACTAGGGAGTTTCCTACGTATGGGACGGCAGATAATAGATTGGTAATTACTGTAGCACCTCAGAATGATATCTGTCCTCATGGAAGTACATACCCTACGAATGCTGTTATTATTACTAATAGGAATAATACGACTCCAATGTTTCATGTTTCTTTGTAAAGATATGAGCCGTAGTAAAGTCCTCGGGCAATGTGAAGGTATAGGCAGATAAAGAAGAATGAGGCCCCATTTGCATGTAGGTTGCGAATTAATCATCCATAGTTGACGTCTCGGCAGATGTGAGCTACTGAGGAGAAGGCAGTTGAGATGTCTGATGTATAATGTATGGCTAGGAATAGTCCTGTAAGGATTTGTGAAATAAGACATAATCCTAGAAGAGAGCCAAAATTTCATCATGCTGAAATATTGGATGGGGTTGGTAGATCCACTAGGGCATCATTAGCAATTTTTAGAAGTGGGTGGGTTTTTCGTAGGTTTGCCATTATTGTTTCTATAGTTGAATTACAACGGTGGTTTTTCATATCATTGGTTTCGGTTAAAATCCGGGTAGAAATTATGAGTTATTTTATTTTTCTTTTCTTAGTTATATTGGTGTTAGGGTTTTTGGGTGTGGCTTCTAATCCTGCCCCTTATTTTGCTGCCCTAGGGTTGGTGTTGGCAGCTGCTGGGGGTTGTGGGGTTTTAGCTGGATATGGTGGGTCGTTTATTTCTTTAGTATTGTTTCTTATTTATTTGGGTGGTATGTTAGTTGTATTTGCATATTCTGCTGCTCTTGCTGCTGAGCCATACCCAGAGTCATGAGGGGACTGGTCTGTTCTGGGGTATGTGGTTGGTTATATCTTTCTTTGTATTTTAGGGATTGGTGTATTCTATGTGGAGTGATTTGATTGTTATTGTGGAATTGTTGATGAATATCGGGATTTTTCAGTATTACGTGGGGACTTCAGTGGTGTTTCTTTTATTTATTATTTGGGAGGAGGTATATTAATTGTTTGTGGGTGAGCTTTATTACTTACTCTTTTTGTTGTTCTTGAATTAACTCGTGGTCGTAGTCGTGGGGCTTTGCGAGCAATTTAGAATATTATTATTATGATAATAATTAGAGTAATTGTTAGGAAGAATGTCGCTAGATATACTTTGATAAGCCCTTGTTGTGGATTATTAATAATTTTGATTATGGGAAGTTGAGCGTTTGCAATTCCTTTTGGTCCTAGTTTTTCAAATCATGTTTGATCTACTAGTTGGGTGGCTACTTTTTGTCCTAGTACTAGAGCTAGTTTTGGGACCATTCGGTGGACCACGGCTGGGAAGTAGCCTAGTATGTTTGAAAAGTTATGTGTTTTAGTATATGGTTTAGTTTTGTATTGTTTATTTGTTAAGTTTGCTAGCTCTATGGCAGTAAATAGCCCAATGGCGGTAACTATTAGAGCGCTTAGTTTTAATGTGGGGTGCATTGTTATGATTGGTGTTTTTATTGGTAGAAAATTTGATGTAATGATTAGACCTGCAATAATGCTTCCTCAAGCGAGTCGTTTGATCGGGTTTAAAACTGCAGGGTTATTTTCGTTAATTGGGGAGAGTGGAAGGAATCGTGGTTGTCCTATTGAAGCAAAGAAGATAATTCGGAAGCTATATACGGCTGTAAATGAGGTGGCGATTAAGGTTAGGGTAAGGGCTCAGGCGTTAAGGTAGGATGTGTTTATGGCTTCAATGATTGCGTCTTTAGAGAAGAATCCTGCTAGGAACGGGGTGCCTGTGAGGGCTAGGCTGCCAATTGTTATGCAGGATGAGGTAAATGGAAGTAGTTTATGTAGACCTCCTATTTTTCGGATATCTTGTTCGTCATTTAGGCTATGAATGATGGAGCCTGAACAGAGGAATAGTATTGCTTTAAAGAATGCGTGTGTACAAATATGTATAAATGCAAGTTGTGGTTGGTTTAATCCAATAGTTACTATTATGAGTCCAAGTTGGCTGGATGTTGAAAATGCAACAATTTTTTTGATATCATTTTGTGTCAGTGCACAAGTGGCTGTGAATAGCGTGGTTAGGGCTCCTAAGCATAGGCAGGTTGATAGAACTGTTTGGTTATTTTCTATTATTGGGTGCAGTCGAATTAGTAGGAAGATTCCTGCTACGACCATTGTGCTTGAATGTAGTAGGGCAGAGACTGGTGTGGGGCCTTCCATTGCTGATGGTAGTCATGGGTGCAGTCCGAATTGGGCGGACTTTCCTGTTGCAGCGACGACTAGTCCTATAAGGGGGAGTGTAAGGTCTATTTCTTTTGAGGTAATAAATACTTGTTGAATTTCTCAGCTGTTTAAATTTATTGCCATTCAGGCTATGGCTAGAATTAGGCCGATATCACCAACTCGGTTGTAGATAACGGCTTGGAGTGCTGCGGTGTTTGCATCTGCTCGTCCGTATCATCATCCAATTAGGAGAAATGATATAATTCCTACGCCTTCTCAGCCAATGAATAGTTGAAATAGGTTGTTAGCTGTTACTAGAATGATTATTGCTACTAAGAACATAAGTAGGTATTTAAAGAATCGGTTTATGTTTGGGTCTGCGTGCATATATCATGAGGCGAATTCTAGAATTGATCATGTAACGTATAGAGCAATTGGGGTGAAGATAATTGAGTAATGATCAAATTTGAAGCTTGTATTTAAATCAAATGTTATTGTATTGGCTCATTGTCAGTTTGTTAGTACCGTTTCTATTCCTTGGTCTAAGAATAGGAATAGTGGAATTAGGCTTACGAAAAATGCTATTTGAACGGCAGTTTTAACGTGTGTTACAGCTCAGTCTTTTTTTATTGGATTTGGGCTTAATGTTATTATAATAGGATAAATTAGTAGCGTGAGAATAATTAGAAGGCTCGAATTTAGTGTTAAAGTTGTTAAGGGCATAGCCACTACTTGGAGTTGCACCAAGAGTTTTTGGTTCCTAAGACCAACGGATGAACTATTATCCTTTAGGGGCCGAGTGAGCCGTGGATTTAAACCACGGTCTTGAAGGACTAGCAATTCTTCAGGCTTGTATCTTACTCTCTCGGTAAACAAGGAGGTTTTATCTCCTGTCTTTAGAATCACAATCTAATGTCTTGATTAAACTATATTTACATAAGCATCATCCTCATATTAGTTCAGGTTTTAGTACTAGAAGAAGTACTGGAATGAGGTGTATAGCAATTAGCAGGTGTTCTCGGGTATGTGATGGTTCTAAACCAATGATGTGATTTGGGGTTGGGCCTCGTTGTGTTATTAAGAATATATATAATGAATATCCGGCTGTGATTAGGGTTCCTAAACCTGTTAATGCAATAGATCAGTATGATCAGTTAAACATAGATGTAATAATTATCAGTTCTCCTATTAGGTTTGGTAGTGGTGGGAGTGCTAAGTTGGCTAGGTTAGCAATAAATCATCAGGCGGCTATTAAAGGAAGAATTATTTGTAGGCCTCGGGCTAGTAGAAGGGTTCGGCTGTGGGTTCGTTCGTAGTTGGTGTTGGCTAGACAAAATAATGCTGATGATACTAGTCCGTGGGCAATTATCAGGATAATTGCTCCTGTAAATCCTCATGGGGTTTGGATGAGAATTCCTCCTGCTACTAGGCCTATGTGGCTGACTGATGAGTATGCAATTATAGATTTTAGGTCTGTTTGTCGTAAGCAGATAGAGCCGGTTATAATGATTCCTCAGAGGGCGAGAATAATGAATGGATAGGCTAGTTCTTTGGTTAGTGGAGTTAAAATGATAATTATTCGTATTATTCCGTATCCACCTAGTTTTAGTAGTACGGCGGCTAGGACTATGGATCCTGCTACTGGGGCCTCTACATGAGCTTTTGGCAATCATAGGTGAACCCCATAGAGTGGTATTTTTACTAGGAATGCTATTAAGCAGCCTGCTCATCATAATTTATCTCCTCATGAAGATAAAATGAGAGGCTTCGTATATTGGATTGTGAGCATTGAGAGAGTACCAAGGTCTTTTTGTAGTGCAAGTAGTGCAACAAGCAGTGGGAGTGAGCCTGCTAGTGTGTAGAATAAGAAATAAGTTCCTGCATTGAGTCGTTCTGTTTGGTTTCCTCATCGGGTAATAATAATCAAGGTTGGGATTAATGTGGCTTCAAATATTACATAAAATATGATGATCTCTGTGGCCCCGAATGCTATAATTAAGAATATTTGTAGGGAAATCAGTAGTGTAATGTAGGATCGTTGGCGGTTGATTGGTTCTAGCCGTATGTGGTTTTGGCTTGCTAAAATTATCAATGGTAGAAGTCAGCAAGATAGGACTAGCAGCGGTGTTGACAGGGGGTCTGTTGCTAGATAAGTGTTTGTGGTAGATCATCCTATTTCTGAATCCCATTTAAATCACACTAGACTGATGGAGGCGATGATGAAACTTTGGTAGGTAGTTGTTGTTCATAGTCATTTTTTGTTTACTAATCAAGTGGTGGGAATGAGCATGATGGTAGGGATTAGTACTTTTAGCATTGTAGTAGATTAAGATTTATCAGGTGATCTGTGCCATGTGTACGTGAGGTAGCTACTAGGAGGGCTAGGCCTGCACTGGCTTCGCAGGCGGAAAAGGCTAGTAGCATTATTGGGGCCGAGGAGAATACAGTGGATTCTGTTTGGAAAGACCATAAAGCTATAGCAATGTACAATGATAATATTATTGCTTCTAGACAAAGGAGGGCAGATAATAAGTGTTTTCGGTGGAAGGCTAGGCCTGAGAATCCTAGGGTAAATGCCAAAGTGAAGCTGAAGTGTACGGGAGTCATAAGACGATCATGGAGTTGAACCATGTTCTGCTGAGCCGAAATCAGCAATCTTTACATTGGACTAATCGTCTATTCAGCTCATTCTAGTCCTCCTTGTATTCATTCGTATACCAGCCCTAGTGTTAGTAAAATAATAATTGACATAGCTCAGAAGAATGCGTTTGTAGTGTTAGGCAGTTGGTCTCCTCATGGAAGGGGGAGTAGGAGTGCAATTTCTAGGTCAAATAGCAGGAATAGGATTGCCACTAGAAAGAAGCGTATTGAGAATGGGAGTCGGGCGGACCCTAGTGGGTCAAAGCCGCATTCATAAGGGGAGAGTTTTTCTGAGTCGGGGTTTATCTGCGGAAGTCAGAATGAGACTGTAATCAGTACGCAGGAGAGGGTAGTGGTAATAATTAGGACTGAAATAATTGGATTCATTATCTTTCCCTGGACTTTAACCAGGATTAAATAATTGGAAGTCATTTGTATTGGAGTTAATACTAGAAAGATTATGAGCCTCATCAATAAATTGAGACATATAGGAATAGTCATACTACGTCAACGAAATGTCAGTATCAAGCGGCGGCTTCGAATCCAAAATGATGTTCTGAAGTAAAGTGATATTTGATTTGGCGCAAAAGGCACACTGTTAAGAAGGTAGAGCCAATAATGACATGTAGGCCGTGGAATCCGGTGGCCACGAAGAATGTTGAGCCATAAACTCCGTCTGCGATGGTAAAAGGGGCTTCATAATATTCTATGGCTTGTAGGAATGTAAAATAAAAACCTAAAATAATTGTGAGAGTTAGGGATTGGATGGTTTGTTTTCGTTCTCCTTCCATAATGCTGTGGTGTGCTCATGTGACTGTGACGCCTGAGGCGAGTAGAACAGCTGTGTTTAGTAGGGGCACTTCAAATGGATCTAGAGTAATGATACCAGTTGGGGGTCAGCATCCTCCTAGTTCTGGGGTTGGGGCTAGGCTTGAATGGTAGAAAGCTCAGAAGAACCCTAGGAAAAAGAATACTTCTGAGGTAATAAATAGGATTATTCCGTATCGTAACCCTTTTTGTACTGGCGGTGTATGGTGTCCTTGGAAAGTCCCTTCTCGTACAATATCTCGTCATCATTGGTATATAGTAAGTAAAAGTAGAATTGTTCCTATTGTTATTAGGGTAGTTGATTGGAAGTGGAATCATATGGCTGTTCCTGATGTTATTAGTAGGGCGGCTACTGCGCCTGTTAGGGGTCATGGGCTTGGGTCAACTATGTGATATGCGTGTGCTTGGTGTGCCATTATACGTTTTCTTGAAGATACAGGCTTAGTAGAAGTACAAATACGTAAGCTTGAATTATAGCAACTGCTACTTCTAATAGTGTTAAAAGAAATAGTACAACTGCTGTTAAAATAGCTACTGTAGGTATTATTGGTATAAGTACAAATACTGCAGTGGCGATTAGTTGAATTAATAGGTGGCCTGCTGTCAGATTTGCTGTAAGTCGTACACCCAGGGCTAGTGGACGAATAAATAAGCTAATTGTTTCGATGATAATAAGCACAGGGATTAGAGGGACTGGTGTTCCTTCTGGCAGTAGGTGCCCTAGTGCTACTGTTGGTTGATTTCGTATACCAATAATTACCGTGGCTAGTCATAGTGGGACTGCAAATCCCATATTTAGGGATAATTGGGTTGTTGGTGTAAATGTGTATGGGAGCAGGCCTAGCAGGTTTGTTGTTAATAGGAATAGTATTAGGGATGTTAATATAACTGCTCATTTATGTCCTCCAACATTTAGCGGTAGAAGGAGTTGTTGTGTAAATCGGTTAACGAATCAGCTTTGTAGGGTCAGGGTTCGGTTATTTAGTCATCGGGATGTTGGGGTAGGATAAAGAATTCATGGTAGGGTTAAGGCTAAGGTGATTAAAGAAATTCCTATATATGTGGGGCTTATGAATTGGTCGAAAAAACTTAGTATCATGGTCAGTTTCAGGAGTCTAGTTTTGGTTTTTTTGCAGTTTGTGGGCTGGGTTCATTATTAAACGTGTGGGCTATCACTTTTGTTGGGAGAATAGCTAAGAACACGGCCCATGAGAATACCAGGATAGTGAATCAAGGGGCGGGGTTTAATTGTGGCATGTCACTAAGGGTGGTTGGGGACCACCAATCTTTAGCTTAAAAGGCTAACGCTGTTTCCCTAATTTAGCTTCTTAGTGAGGCGTCTTCTAGCATTATTGAGGATCAGTTTTCGAAGTGTTGTAGAGGAACTGCTTCAACTACGATTGGTATAAAGCTGTGGTTTGCGCCGCAGATTTCAGAGCATTGTCCATAATATACTCCCGGTCGGGCGGCGATAAATGCTGTTTGGTTTAGGCGTCCTGGGACTGCGTCTATTTTCACCCCTAAGGCTGGTACTGCTCATGAGTGTAAGACGTCTTCTGCTGTAACTAATACTCGTACAGGTGATTCTATTGGTACTACTATTCGATGGTCTGTTTCTAGCAGTCGGAATTGTCCTGGGGTTAGGTCTTGTGTCGGGATCATGTACGAGTCAAATCCAAGGTCTTCGTAGTCGGTATACTCGTAGCTTCAGTATCATTGATGTCCAATTGCTTTAATTGTTAAATGTGGGTCATTGATTTCGTCTATTAGATAAAGGATTCGTAGAGAGGGGAGTGCGATGAGAATTAGAATTGCTGCTGGTAATACGGTTCACACAATTTCAATCTCTTGTGAATCTAGAATAAACATGTTGGTAACTTTGGCAGTTACTATTGCTACAATAATATAAAGTACTAGGACGCTAATTAGGAAAACAATTATTAGCGCATGGTCGTGGAAATGAAGTAGTTCTTCTATCAGGGGTGAGGCTGCGTCTTGGAAACCTAGCTGTGAGGGATGTGCCATTAAGTTCAAGATACGCAGGGGTTTAACCTACAACTCTGCCTTGACAAGGCAGTGTAATGTTTATTACTAGAATCTTATTGAAAGAAAGTGGCAGAGTGGTTATGCGGCTGGCTTGAAACCGGCAAATGGGGGTTCAATTCCTTCCTTTCTTGAATATGGGCTTTGGCTTCTGATTTTTTATCATCTGAGGGTGGTTGAACTCGGACGTATGCTGGTTCTTCGAATGTATGATAGGGTGGAGGACATCCATGTAGTCATTCAACATTTGTTTCTGTAAGTTCTACTCATTTCACTTCTCGTTTGGCAGTAAATGCTTCTCATAGGATAAATAGGAATAGGACTACGGCTGTGAGAGAAATTAGGGATCCAATAGAGGAGATTGTATTTCATAGGGTATAGGCATCTGGGTAATCTGAGTAACGCCGTGGTATTCCTGCTAAGCCTAGGAAATGTTGCGGGAAGAAGGTTAGGTTTACTCCTACGAACATAATTCCAAAGTGTACTTTAGTTCATGTGTCGTGTAGCGTGTAGCCTGAAAATAGAGGGAATCAGTGTACAAAGCCCCCCATAATAGCAAATACTGCTCCTATGGACAGAACATAATGGAAATGGGCTACTACATAGTATGTATCATGTAATACAATGTCGATTGATGAGTTTGCTAGAACAATGCCTGTTAGGCCTCCAACCGTGAATAGGAAAATGAAACCCAAAGCTCAAAGAAGTGGGGTTTCTCATTTGATGACGCCTCCATGTAATGTGGCTAGTCAGCTGAATACTTTTACCCCAGTTGGAATTGCGATAATTATTGTGGCGGAAGTGAAGTAAGCACGAGTGTCTACGTCTATTCCGACCGTAAACATATGGTGTGCTCATACAATGAATCCTAGTAGTCCGATGGCCATCATTGCTCAGACTATTCCTATATACCCAAATGGTTCTTTCTTACCGGAATAATAAGCAACAATATGTGAGATTATTCCAAATCCTGGTAAGATTAGAATGTATACTTCTGGGTGGCCGAAGAATCAGAATAAGTGTTGGTAGAGGATTGGGTCCCCACCCCCTGCAGGGTCAAAGAAGGTTGTATTTAGATTTCGGTCAGTTAGAAGTATTGTAATGCCTGCGGCTAGGACTGGCAGGGAGAGGAGTAGCAGAACAGCGGTTACTAATACAGCTCATACGAACAGGGGAGTTTGGTATTGTGTAATTGCAGGCGGTTTCATGTTAATAATTGTAGTAATAAAATTAATGGCCCCTAGAATTGATGAGATACCTGCAAGGTGAAGTGAGAAAATTGTCAGGTCAACAGATGCTCCGGCGTGGGCTAAGTTTCCAGCCAGGGGTGGATATACAGTTCAGCCTGTACCAGCCCCAGCCTCTACTCCAGAGGAGGCTAGTAGTAGAAGAAATGATGGGGGTAAAAGTCAGAAGCTTATATTATTTATTCGGGGGAATGCTATGTCTGGAGCGCCGATTATTAATGGCACAAGTCAGTTGCCAAATCCTCCGATTATTACTGGCATTACTATAAAGAAAATCATTACAAAGGCATGCGCTGTGACGATGACATTGTAAATTTGGTCATCTCCAAGAAGGGCGCCTGGTTGACTTAATTCGGCACGGATTAGAAGGCTCAGTGCAGTACCGACTATTCCGGCTCAGGCACCAAATACGAGATATAGGGTACCAATGTCTTTGTGATTAGTAGAAAAGAATCAACGGGTGATTGCCACAGGTAAGATGGCTGAATGTTTAAGCGGTGGGCTGTAGTCCCATATACAGAGGTTTAATTCCTTTTCTTATCAAGCTCTGTGGTGTACAACACATTAGATTGCAAATCTAAAGATGCAGGCTAACGCCTGCCGGAGCTTTAATGATACCCCCCCCCCACCCCCTTGCGGGGGGTAGGTGGATGCTCGCTGGCTTGGGCGCTTAGCTGTTAACTAAGATTTTGGGGGATCGAGGCCCTCCCATCTATTAAGGCCTTAGCTTAAGTAAAGCACCTGGGTTGCATTCAGGGTATGTGGGATAAAGTCCTGCAGGTCTTATCAGGGACTAGGAGATTTTCACTCCTGCTTAAAGCTTTGAAGGCTTTTGGTCTAGGTCCTATCCTAAGTCTCTATGTTGTTATTGCTATTACTGCTGGGGCTACCGGAAGTATTATAGCTGTTAGGACTATTGTAATTGAGAGGGGCATTGTTATTTGTTTTGATTTCAACCGTCATGGTGTTTTAGCATTATTTGTGTTTGGTGAAATTGTTAGTGTTATGGCGTAGCATAGTCGTAGGTAGAAGAATAAGCTTAGTAGGGCTGTTATTGCTATTATTGTGGCGATTAGTGGGAGGTCTTGTTTAGTTAATTCTTGTAGAATTATTCATTTTGGTATGAATCCGGTTAGTGGAGGTAGACCTCCTAATGATAGTATAGTGGCCATAGTTAGTGCTGTAAGGATTGGGGCTTTTGTCCATCCTGTCGCTAGTGTATTAATTTTTGTGGCGGTGGTTATTTTTAGTGCTATGAAAGCTGATGATGTCATGATAATGTAAATTGTCAGGTTTATGATTATTAAGTTTGGTGAGTATTTTATTACAATTATTATTCATCCTATGTGTGCGATTGAGGAGTATGCTAGGATTTTTCGTAGCTGTGTTTGGTTCAGTCCACCTCATCCGCCAACGAGGGCCGATATTATTCCTAGTGTAATTATTAGTGGTTGTTCTACTCCTGCTGATAGTTGATAAATTAGGGCTATGGGCGCTAGTTTTTGTCATGTTGATAAGATTAGTCCTGTGGTTAGATCTAGGCCTTGTAGGACTTCTGGTAGTCAAAAATGTATTGGTGCTAACCCCACTTTTAGTCCTAGGGCTAGGATTGTAATTGTGGTGATTATGGGGTGAGATAGTTGTTGAATTTCTCATTGTCCTGTAATTCATGCATTTGATGTGGTTGTAAATAATATTAGTGCTGCTGCTGTGGCTTGTGTGAGGAAGTATTTTGTTGTTGCTTCTACGGCTCGTGGGTGATGATGTTGGGCTATGAGGGGAATAATGGCTAGTGTATTAATTTCCAACCCTATTCAGGCGAGCAGTCAGTGTGAGCTAGCGAATGTGATTGTGGTGCCTAGTCCCAAGCTTGTTAATATGATGAAAATTACATATGGGTTCATTAGCAAAGGAAGGATTTTAACCAACATGTTCGGGGTATGGGCCCGAGAGCTTACTTAGCTGACTTTACTAGGAAGTGGTGTAGTGGGAGCACCAAGAGTTTTGATCTCTTGAGGATGGGTTCAAGTCCCTTCTTCCTAAGGAAATGGGGGGATTTTAACTCTCATAATCTACTCTATCAAAGTAGCCCTTTATCATTCAGGCACATTTCCTTTTAGTTGTTTGGGGGGAGGCCTGCCATGGCAATGGGTAAGGCTAGGTTTCAGATAAGTAGGGCTAGGGTTAATGGTAGGAAGTTTTTTCACATTAGGTGTATAAGCTGGTCGTACCGAAATCGTGGGTAGGAGGCCCGTACTCATAAGAATATAACGGAAAGTATGGTGGCTTTTATTATTAGGTTTATTGTTGTTAATTCTGGAATTAGCGGGGTGTGTATTGCTCCTAGAAATAGGATTGTTGATAAGGTATTTATTAATAGGATATTTGAGTATTCGGCTAGGAAAAATAGGGCAAATGGTCCTCCTGCATATTCTACGTTGAAGCCTGATACTAATTCTGATTCTCCTTCTGTAAGGTCAAATGGGGCTCGGTTTGTTTCAGCTAGTGTTGAGATATATCATATTGCTGCCAGTGGTCAGGCTGGGGCTATTAATCATGTTGCTTCTTGTGCGATGTTGAATGTTTTTAGGTTGAACCCTCCAACGATGATGATAATTGAAAGAAGAATTAGGCCTAGGCTTACTTCATATGAAATTGTTTGGGCTACGGCACGTAGGGCCCCGATTAGAGCATATTTTGAATTTGAGGCTCAGCCTGAGCCCAGGATTGAGTAAACTGCTAGGCTTGATAGGGCTAGTACGAATATAATTCCTAGGTTTAGTTCTACTACTGGATAAGGCATTGGTATGGGGGCTCATAGTGTTAAGGCTAGGGTTAGTGCAAGAGTTGGGGTAGCTAAAAATAGGAATGGGGATGCGGTTGAAGGACGTACTGGTTCTTTAATAAATAGTTTTACTCCGTCGGCGATTGGTTGAAGGAGGCCATATGGTCCAACGATGTTTGGCCCTTTTCGTAGCTGTATATATCCTAATACTTTTCGTTCTAGAAGTGTTAGGAATGCGACGGCTAGAAGTACTGGGACAATATATGCTAGAGGATTAATGATGTGAGTGAGAATTGTGTTCATAGCTGAAGGAGGGGAGTTGAACCCCTGGGTGGAAGGTCTTAGGCCTTCTGCAATTACCGGGCTCTGCCACCTTAGCATACCATTATCTTTGGTTGGTTTGATATACCTCTTTGTCTGTTTTATTTGTTTTCAGCAGGTAGAGGTGGGGCTTGCTTTTAGTATTGGCCCCCTTCATTCCGGTCCTTTCGTACTGGGAAGAAGTAAATTCATAGATAGAAACCGACCTGGATTACTCCGGTCTGAACTCAGATCACGTAGGACTATTAATCGTTGAACAAACGAACCCTTAATAGCGGCTGCACCATTAGGATGTCCTGATCCAACATCGAGGTCGTAAACCCTTTCGTCGATATGGACTCTGGGAAAGGATTGCGCTGTTATCCCTAGGGTAACTTGGTTCGTTGATCAGGATTAGTATCCTGGGTCATTTTGGTCAGATTTTCTGTTGCTTAGAGGTGTCCCTCTTAGTTTAGGGGTTGTCCCTGTTCCTCGTGGGGGCTTTTCTTTCCCCCATGGTCGCCCCAACCGAAGACATTTAGATCAGTTTACGTTGGGTTTTGTGGCCTTCGTGTTCCTTTTGGTTGTTTTGGTTTCTTTACATGTTTGATCTTTTGTCTAAAGCTCCATAGGGTCTTCTCGTCTTATGTATTTATGTCCGCTTCTGCACGGGCAGATCAATTTCATTGACTGGGGGAAGGAGACAGTTAAACCCTCGTTATGCCATTCATACAGGTCTCTATTTAAAAGACAAATGATTACGCTACCTTCGCACGGTCAGGATACCGCGGCCGTTAAACTTTGTGGTCACAGGGCAGGCGGGACCTCTAGTACTTCCTTTGTTAGCAAGAGGCGATGTTTTTGGTAAACAGGCGGGGCTTGTGTTTGCCGAGTTCCTTCTTCTCCTTTTAGTCTTTCCTTTAGGCACTCCTGTGTTGGGTTAACGGTTTGTGGAATTAAATAGGTTTTTCTTGTTTTTTGTAGTTTGTTCTTTTTCTCTCTGTTTGGGTCCGTTGATTGTCAGTGGTTGGTCCGTTCTGACTTACACATGTGCTAGGAGAGGACCTGGGTCCTCTTATTACTGATTTTAGCATTGTTTCTCCTATGTGTGCATAGGATAGCTTAATATTTTTAGGGGGTGGGGGGTGTGTTGTCTTTATTATTGGTCTATATTTACCTGAGCTTTAACGCTTTCTTTACAGGTGGCTGCTTTTAGGCCCACTGAGGTAATTTTGTCCTTTATATGATATGATCCTTGTCCTCCTGAATAAGATTGTGTTCTGTTTCAAAGGGGCTGTACCCCCTTTGACTAACTCTTATGTATTGCTTTTATTCTTTTGGTCGGTAATGTTTTGATTATAGAATTACATAAGGCTGAACTTACATTCATTTCTTAAGCAACCAGCTATAACTAGGCTCGGTAGGCTTATCACCTCTACTCGGGGGTCTTCCCACTCTTTTGCCACAGAGACGGGTTGGCCCTAATAGGCTGCCCCGGAGTAGCTCGTCTAGTTTCGGGGTTTCAAACTAAAGTTCTCTTTGCTTGATTTTTACTTGCTAAACCATGATGCAAAAGGTACGAGTTTTAGTCTCTGCTTTTTTTTGCTTGTATGGGTTGTTTCATTTCTCTTTCAGCTTTCCCTTGCGGTACTTTTTCTATTGCGCTATAAGTTTGTCCTTTTCTATCACCTATACTTAGGGGGGAGAATGTTTTATTTTATGTTGGGGTGTGTTTTGTTATATATGGTTGGTCATTTGTTTTACTATGGTTAGGCTAGCTTTTTTGCTTAGAATGACTCGATTTGCACGAGTGTCTTCTCGGTGTAAGGGAGATGCTGTTCTTTTTAGCTACATTCTAATTTATCCAAGTGCACCTTCCGGTACACTTACCGTGTTACGACTTGCCTCCTCTTCTTGTTCTTATTATTTTATGAATTGTCTTTATTGTTATTCGAGGAGAGTGACGGGCGGTGTGTACGCGCCTCAGAGCCTGTTTCAAAAGAACTCTCTATTTCCTTTTTACTGCTAAATCCACCTTCAGTCGTGCTTATTTCATGGCACTTTTCGTGTTTTTCTGTATCAGAAAATGTAGCCCATTTCATTCCATCTCATTCGCTACACCTCGACCTGACGTTTTGGGTAATACCCATTAGGCTTGCTTTTAATCTCTCAAGAGGCAAGCTGGCGACGGCGGTATATAGGCGGTTTAGGCAAGAGATGGTGAGGTTTAACGTGGATTATCGGTTATAGAACAGGCTCCTCTAGGTGGGTTTGAGGCACCGCCAAGTCCTTTGGGTTTTAAGCTAACGCTCGTAGTCCCCTGGCGGATGATATTTGTATGTTGTCATCGTTGTTTAAGGTTGAGCATAGTGGGGTATCTAATCCCAGTTTGTTCCTCAACTGTCGTGAGTTCAAAGGTGTTAAAGCTACTTTCGTTATAGGGCTTCGTTTTGTCCGGTAGCGTATGACAGCTTGGGAAGTGTTTGGCTTTAGTTTGTTTATTTTTTAATCACGCTTTACGCCGTGTAATATCAATTTGAGCCCCTCGTATAACCGCGGTGGCTGGCACGAGTTTTACCGGCTCTTTTGGCCTTGACTAAGTCGAGCTTTCGCTCATTGCTTAATATCTATCACTGCTGAATTCCCTTGTGGGTGTGGCTGAGCAAGGCGTTTTGGGCTACATTGGTGTGCCTGATGCCGGCTCCTTTTCCCCGGGAGGGGATATAGGGCATTCTCACGGGTGCGCGGGTACTTGCATGTGTAAGTCAGGCCAGAACTGATGTTAAAGTCAGGACCAGGCTTTTGTGTCATCGGAGCTTTTTATGGCTCATCTTGGCATCTTCAGTGCCATGCTTTTTGTTTAAGCTACGTTAAC